TACTTAAACAAGATACTTAAATAAAATACTGTACTGCGATTCGAAATAGAATTTAGAAATCATTGTATTACATTACTTATTATTTATTACTACTTTATTCTTTATTGATTGCAGCGAAATCTTTCATAATTGGATTTCGAGTTAGTCACTTCTATTTTTTTTTTTCCTTTCATTCTTCTTCTTCGTTTCGGATCGAAAATAGAAGAGTTGAGTAAATCAAAAATCCAAAGGAGGTTCATGGCCAAGGGTAAAGATGTCCGAGTAACGGTTATTTTGCAATGTACCAGTTGTGTCCGAAACGGTGTTAATAAGGCATCAACGGGCATTTCCAGATATATTACTCAAAAGAATCGACACAATACGCCGAATCGATTGGAATTGAGAAAATTCTGCCCCTATTGTCACAAACATACGATTCATGGGGAGATAAAGAAATAGATCGAACCGAACGCCTTTGTGTCACCCTTTTCAAGGAAGGGGAAAAAATAACATTATATATACATAATATATTTAAATATATACACATATTAAAATATAAACAAACCAAATCCGATTTTTGAATTCTAATTCATTTTAGATCCGACCAAAATAGGATTTTAGGGATAAGGAATAAACTAAACAAACCATGGATAAATCCAAGCGACCTTTTCTTAAATCCAAGCGATCTTTTCGTAGGCGTTTGCCCCCGATCCAATCGGGGGATCGAATTGATTATAGAAACATGAGTTTAATTAGTCGATTTATTAGTGAACAAGGAAAAATATTATCTAGACGAGTGAATAGGTTGACCTTGAAACAACAACGATTAATTACTATTGCTATAAAACAAGCTCGTATTTTATCTTTGTTACCTTTTCTTAATAATGAGAAACAATTTGAAAGAACCGAGTCGACCGCCAGAACTACTGGTCTTAGAACCAGAAATAAATAGGCTTACAATTTCTTCAATTGAATCAAAATTCAATTCCAATCCGAACTCAAACGCAGATTGATGTTTTGTTCGAAAAATTCGAGAATCCAGATTTGATTGTCGTGTTGTAAGAAAAAAAAAAAAAAAGAATCGAGAAATAAAGAAGAAATCTTTTTTTTTTATTGAAGGTGTTCATTCATTTTTACTACTTTATTTTATATTTTATCAGATTAATTTTAATTGAATTTCTACTCTACCTTCCCGGAGTTCATTCTCCGGGGGACTCCGTTTAAATTATTCCGGTGGATTCCTTCCAATCCACTTATTTTATGATCTCGTTGGAAATCATATAAAGACAATTCCTATTTGATATAGCTATTTGTGCAAGTATTTTACGATTAAGAAGCAACTGTTTCTTGTAAAGATCGTGTATTAATCTACTATAACTATAGGATACCCCCTTCTCACGAATTACTGCGTTTATCCGAGTGATCCACAAACGACGAAAATTTCTTTTTTGCCTACCTCTATCCCGATGAGCCGAAACCAAAGCTCTTATTTTCTGTTGAGTAATAGTTCGAGTAAGTCTTGAATGAGCCCCTCGAAAGCTTGATGCAAATAAACGAATTTTTGTTCTACGTCTCCGAGCTATATATCCTCGTTTAATTCTGGTCATTGAATAAATGAAACTTTGACGAATAACTAATTGATTTCCTTTCTTTCAGTTATTCTTTTCCCCCTTCCTAGTCTATTAATAACAAAACGGATTTTTCCAATGTATAAAATAAAAATTCCAATGGCTTTGGCTACTATAACCTTCCCGACCACGATTTTTTCTTTTTTCTAGGCATTTCACCTGGAATAAGAAATTGTATTCTACTAGGTATCAAAAACATAGTAAATAAATAAAACTATAAATGGATAAAGAAATGGAAATAGTGGGTTCCATCGTTTCTATGGTTACTTCTTAAACGGTGAGGTCTTTTCTATACACCGGAGCCCCTTACTTCATTTAATCAATGTTATTGGTAACTTGTATAGTTCACACTCTTTGGCTCTACCCATGAATTATCCAGTAATAGGTCTTTCCCAATGAGATCTACTTAATACAGTAACGGTATTTAATTATAAAAGTTAGCTGGGTAGCTGACCCTCTTAGTCCGTTCTTGCAAGAGTGGGAACCTAATCTTTCTGTTTTAAAAGATTTCCCCCGCTTAATGGATAACCATTTGCTACCAATGGGGAATTACTTCTCATCTTAAATTGAAGTGATTGGATTTGCACCAATGGAAACCATAAATTTCATACACAATAGAGGGATATGATAGATTTTTTCTTTTTAGATAGTGAATGGGTTCTTCCATTCTATCCTATTCACCGGTACTGATCATTCTTACTGGAAAAATGGTTTTCTTTCCTTTGTCCCAGCCCATGATCTAAACGAGTCGCACATACACCCTAGTACATGTTCCTCGACGCTGAGGGCATCCCCGAAGAGCGGGGGATTTCGTGACATTTTTGATTGGCTGTCTTGTCTTTCTAATAAGTTGTTTAATGGTTGGCATGTTGAATCGTATACATAATGGGCTG